GTGCCCATTCTATGACAACTCTTAATTTTCCCTCTGTTTTGGTCCCTTTAGTAGGTCTAGTATTTCCGGCAATCGCAATGGCTTCTTTATTTCTTCATGTTCAAAAAAACAAGATTGTTTAGAGCCGAGGGCGCAAAATATTCTCTTTTTTTTTGAAACTGACGCTTGTATCATAACACAGATATCCATTTAGCTAAATATGGTATAAGAGGCTTCCGTCGAAATCTCCCCAAAATGCTATTAGCTAGTTTCAAATAGACCCGAATCGGCGAATAGCTGAACTGTAAAGTTGGTCTATCTATATACATGTGGCTATCTTTAGTGAGTCATACGAAGGGTGTGTTATTAGTTTAGATCTAACCAATTTAATGAATTACTCCTAAAGGTTCACATCAAACTAGTGCTAGTTGATGCGAGTTACTTCGGAAATAAACGGCAAATTCATTTGGGGTATTCTCTCAATTCCAAAAAAAGCAACCGGATCAAGTATGAGTTGTCGATCAGAACATATATGGATAGAACCTATAACGGGGGCTCGAAAAACAAGTAATTTCTGCTGGGCTGTTATCCTTTTTTTAGGTTCATTAGGATTCTTGTTGGTTGGAACCTCGAGTTATCTTGGTAGAAATTTGATATCTTTATTTCCGTCTCAGCAAATAGTTTTTTTTCCACAAGGGATTGTGATGTCTTTCTATGGGATCGCGGGTCTTTTTATTAGCTCCTATTTGTGGTGCACAATTTCGTGGAATGTAGGTAGTGGTTATGATCGATTTGATAGAAAAGACGGAATAGTGTGTATCTTTCGTTGGGGATTCCCTGGAAAAAATCGTCGGGTCTTCCTCCGATTTCTTATAAAAGATATTCAGTCCGTCAGAATAGAAGTTAAAGAGGGTATTTATGCTCGTCGTGTCCTTTATATGGATATCAGAGGCCAGGGAGCCATTCCATTGACTCGTACTGATGAGAATTTTACTCCACGGGAAATGGAACAAAAAGCTGCTGAATTGGCTTATTTCTTGCGTGTACCTATTGAAGTATTTTAAGAAATCAGCTGAGAAATGAATGCTTTCTCGCGGGAGGGCAAAAAAGCAAGAATCCTCTTTTTCTATAACATAACTTAATTGAGGTTTCTTCAGAACATTCATTCGAGTCAAAGCAGACATATATAGAACAAGTATAAAAAAACCTTTTTGGGGGATCTTTTATATGTATCGAAATATACACATACACAACTCAATTATATATTAAATAAAAAAATAAGAAAAAAAGAAAATCTCATAATCAACCATTTCGAAATAAGGAAATTCCCCCTTTTTAGTTGTTGGAATTGAAACTTTAGATTCAGATAGATCATATCTTGTAATTTTTTTGAAGCTTCTTTTTAGACTTTTTGTGCTCCTTAATGATGAAAAATTTGGATCTCTTATTTGGATCTCTTATAATGTAGCCAATTTATTTATGTCGTTTTTTGTCACTCATTTTTCACAATATTTTTCAGAAAATTACCTCAATTATTCTATCGATGACTACTCATAGTCAGTTAAATTTTTTCGAAATATTAGAGGTTTTTTTTATATAATGATAGAAAAGGAGAATGATAGAAAAGGAGAATGATAGAAAAGGAGTTCTTTTGTCTCAAAATCTGAATACTATTCATATTCATTATTTAAAGTGGTTTTTCCGGGCGTTCATCGAAAAGAGATATATGCTTCGAATTTGACTGATTGAGATATAGGGAAACAATTTTTATTATATTATTTATTCATATATATTCATTCGAATTTTTCATCTTTTTCCGTATTTTTTTCTAGATTCAAGGCCTAACCACGAAATCACAAATAAAAAAGAGTGAATAGATTCATAGGTTTGATAACTTGTAATAGAACTGATGCGTGAGAGAAATATTAGATTACATAGAGTCGACGAATGAGATGGGTTCATTAACAATTCACAGATGAAAAAATGGCAAAAAAGAAAGCATTCACTCCTCTTTTATATCTTGCATCTATAGTATTTTTGCCCTGGTGGATTTCTCTCTCCTTTCAAAAAAGTCTGGAATCATGGGTTACTAATTGGTGGAACACTAGGCAATCCGAAACTTTTTTGAATGATCTTGAAGAAAAGAGTATTCTAGAAAAATTCATAGAATTAGAGGAACTCCTCTTCTTAGAGGAAATGATCAAGGAATACTCGGAGACACATCTACAAAACCTTCGTATAGGAATTCACAAAGAAACAATCCAATTAATCAAGATACACAACGAGGGTCGTATTCATACGATTTTGCACTTCTCGACAAATATAATATGTTTCATTATTCTAAGTGGTTATTCTATTTTGGGTAATAAAGAACTCGTTATTCTTAACTCTTGGGCTCAAGAATTCCTATATAACTTAAGTGACACAATAAAAGCTTTTTCTCTTCTTTTATTAACTGATTTATGTATCGGATTTCATTCGCCCCATGGTTGGGAACTGATGATTGGCTTTGTCTACAAGG